CAATAACAAGCTTTTATCGGGGAGCCATTACTGATAGTCCCGGCCCGAAAGAGCCATTGAAGTCGGAACATAAAAATGAGTTGAGTTGTACAAGAATCCAGAGCTCCATTTTTCTTTTTCGAAGCTACTCCTTTTCCTATTCATTCAATTGCCAAATCTTATGAATTCGGGTCGATTGGATCGAGTGAAAAATCCTATTGTTTTGGTTGTGGACTCAAGGGTTCAGGTTCAAACATGTTCTTTGAAGAAATATATGAGTTCTATTATAATAGAAAAAAATATGTTTTTTTTATTCCATTTAAGTAAATCGAGAAAAGGAAAAACATAATAAGAAATGACACTCCTATCATAGGAATAGCCTTGTTGCTGCTTCAATAACAAGCATTTTCGTTTTCAAATCAAATAAATCATTTGATCTATGATTCATTGGAACAAGGAATGGCCTGGCTAGGTACTGGCCAGGCCGGGGGAATAAAAGAAAGAACTTTTCGGACGAAATCAAAGAGGTACTCTTTCTATTGGAGATATCTGTTTCGAATCATTATCTAAAGGGAATTGATGATTGATCAAATTCGTCTATATTTATAGAATAAAGAAAGATAAGGAAAAACTTTTATCAACCTTTACTTCACGCGTCACATATGAATTATCCTTTTAAAATTGGGAGAGATGGCTGAGTGGACTAAAGCGGCGGATTGCTAATCCGTTGTACGAATTATTTGTACCGAGGGTTCGAATCCCCCTCTCTCCGTTTCTTCTGATCACTTGATATTTCCCTTTCGAATTCGAAAAAATCTCTAACCCCCTTTCTCATAGTTAAATGTATGGAATGGAGAAAGAAAATCCTAAGAAAATTCAGAAATCGAGCAAGGAAAAACCCCTGATTTTTTTATTCATCACGTCCAGGATTACGTCCTGGATCATTAGATAGGAATCCGAAGATGAAGAGAGAAACAAAGAATATCACTACTGTGTAAACGAAGAGTTTGAGAGTAAGCATTACACAATCTCCAAGATCATTTTGGGGGAAATAGGGGAATAGATTCTCCATTTTTGTACCACATATTCCGTTTTGACACCAAGAAAAGAAGCGGTTTCTAGAAAACATAAGGAATTTGCAGGAATGAATTTGTAATAAGATTCTGATTCTTTCGTTAACAAAATGATCTCTCATACCTACAATTAGGTATTGTAGGGACCATACATAGGGTCTTCGACCCCCAGAAGGAATGAAGAAATGAGGTGATTCCGATTCATCTCGGTTATCCAAAAGAATTTCCATGTTTGAGTCGAGGGTTCATTATCTGATCTTATCAATTCTTAAGAATAGAATTTTTTTTTTTATCGAATAAATCATGAATGTTTCTAAGACAGTATTAAAGATCTCATCGAAAACTTACAGCAGCTTGCCAAACAAGGGCTAAGAGAAAAAAGAGCACAGGTATGACTGGCATAACATCTACGATTGGATTGAAAAAAGCATAAGCTTCGGGCAATTTGGCGAAGAAAAAGCTACTCGAATGAAGGGCAGAATTAAGACAGATCAAACTAAAGATATTAAGCATAACAAACATTTTGTTCTTGGAGAAAATTTCATTATTATTGGGTTATTGATATAAGGGGAAAATGAAGAAAGAAGGGAAAGTAGGCCGCAAAATCTTTCTTTTTCTTTGAACTCCCTCAATCAAAAATCCTTCAATTCTCAAATGAGAATAGAAGGAATCATACCTTACATACAATATCTTAATTGAATTATACGTAATGATCAATAAATTCATTTTGATTCTACATCTACGTGTGTAGAATCATAGCAACAACCAATTCAATAGATATTGGGGCTGGAATTGACGAACAACCAATACCGATATTAGTGTTTATCGGTGTCGAATAGAAAAAAAAATGGGGCGTGGCCAAGTGGTAAGGCAACGGGTTTTGGTCCCGTTACTCGGAGGTTCGAATCCTTCCGTCCCAGACCAATTCTATCATAACAAAGATTGTTCTTTTTAACAATCTTCTGTTTAAGGGTGTAATGTTGGATACAATGTGATCCAATCTTTCTTTGTGATTTCTAATGATTCTTCTATAGAATCATATCTTCCCTTTCGATTTTGTTTCTCACAAACAAACGGATCGAGTATCAATGACATGTGGATGGAAATAAATATCTTTTTTGATATAGGTAGGATGGGAACAAAGATCAAAGTGAAATTCAAAAAAAAACTGGGTGGGCCGTTCAGCGTATGTTCGCCCCCTCGCCCATATTCATATTGAAGGTTAGTTAGTCATTTGGATAAACTTTATGCCCCATATCTATGATATTTGGATTCTCACATGACGCATTCTGAGTCGAAATGCGAAATAAAAGAGAAGTCTCTACCTTCCCTAAAGTAAATATAAATAAAGATAGGGTAGACAAAATGACTAATTCTATGTGGATCCTGAATCCTAAAAAACGGGGGGGGTTCTTGGTATTAATTCCATCGCTGGAATTAAAGCTCCTGAGACTGGGGTGGGACAAAATCAAACAAAATAGTAACAACGAATTGATATGAACCCATTTTGCTTTGTACTTATACAAGACAGGATGGCATCCCAAAAGAAGATCCTTTTAAATTGGCTTTGGGTATGATTCATGATCCCCATGGAATTCGTGTCGATATGAGTTAATCCGCAAAGGAAAGGAAGGTATCAATTTCAAGACCCTTGCCATCCGGATCTTATTAACAAACAAGAAAATTCAATATGGAACAGATTATTTTCTTTGGACCTAATTTCTTTTATTTTGTATTTGATTTGGCTCCAATGAATAATTGGAAATCAATGTAGCGATCAATTGGGGGAGGGGGGAGATTCATACATTCACTTTATTCTATGGAAAGATTCCTGAATCTGAAGTAAGGAAAAATCTGTAGAAAATGAACCATGCCTATATGTATTGTTATTGTTCTATTTCAGTGATCAGTGACACCGGTGTTTCAGTTTTGGCGAAAAAGATCTGCGATCCCTTAAATACCCACGATTACCCCCGGTAACACTTGTTTGGTGTATCTGATGAATACGATAAAATCAGATGAAAGAATACCTGAAAGAATACCGACCTTAATCTTTTCTTTCATGAGCCCCTTCTATCCATCCCCAAGAAAACAAAACAGTTGGATTTGTTTCTTGACCCATTTATCTGGTTTAAATTATTGATGATTCAATCGGAAAGGAAACATAGAGGTCTCTTATGATGATCAAATTCGCGTCTGATTTAATTAATCAGATATCTGCTAAACATTTTTAGATCCTCATTGTACTGACTTGTTGATGGATTTAGAGATTCAATTCAGTCTTTACTGGAAAACTTATTTCCAGTAATGATGTCGAAGTAGGAAATTCTTGAAATTGTTTTTTATGATTCCTTATAAATTCTTTCTACTCGAAGAAGTGTGACATTGGTGAATCTATCCTATCGAGTCACTTGCGATCTTTCCCGGTCATTGGAATAGCTTATTTGGTTAATGACTCATTCTGTTCCGGTATCGGTAATCTAATTAAAGACCCCTCTTTAGTTTTAGTTGTTTGAGAAAGAATTGGATCTTTCATGATTCATCATCCCTAACAATCTGTTGAAGATGTAAAGAAGTGTTAAGCAACGCATTTCTTCGTGTTTTTTATAAATGTGTTTCATTCTTCTAATAAAATATGGGGTTAAATTATATTCTTGCTGAGACTTCTCCAGATCCATATATGAAAATGAAAGTATGGAGGACTTCATATACTATAGACCGATTGAGCCAATGACTATTCATGATTCCATATTGAATCAATTCCATACCGGTCCAAAATTAGAGGAATGTTATGGTAAAACTTCGTTTGAAACGATGTGGTAGAAAGCAACGTGCGACTTGAAGGACATTATTGGCTGTGGATTCTTGTACCCACCATTTTATATATCAAAGAAGATGCTCTCGGCTCGACATAGTTTGTTCTATTCCACTAGGACCCCAATTTTGGGGTTGTAATAAAATAATATAATTATAATATAGCACATGATGGAGCTCGAGCATAAAGAATTGGTTCATTTAGTAGAGAGAAGGATCTAGGGTTAATGCCAATCAATAGGTTGGAACAACTTCGTAAGTATATCTTCGGTATAGAAATTGAAAGGATCAAGTTCGAACAAGTAAAAAAAAAAAGTAAAAAGAATTTGTCGAAATAGTTTTACCAATTCCGATCAAAAGTGTATCACAGGGGAATCAATCGTTTCCATAGAACGAAATAACAAAAGGTATGTTGCTACCATTTTGAAACAATTAAGGATCGCCGAAGTAATGTCTAAACCCAAGGATTCAAAGCAAAGATAAAATAAAGGATACCGGAACAAGGAAACACCGTTTTCAATTGTCTCAACAACTAGATCAGAATGGGGAAGAAATAAAATAGACTCTAGGCGAGACAAACAAAAGAGGTTAGAGACGGCTCAATAAATGTCTAAGGATTTCCCTTCGAGCTCTTTGAGAATTACCCAACTTGAGTTATGAGTACGAATGAGATTTCTTTTTTTTTTTTTTTCAGGAAGGAAGAACAAAAAAAAAATGACTCAAATCATAGTCTAATTGATGATTTTGTGGATCTATTTGCCACTACAATACATAAATTCGAATCATTCTTTTTCGAGCCGTACGAGGAGAAAACCTCTTATACGTTTCTAGGGGGGGTTGTTCATTTATGTCTATCCCAATGAGTCATCTATCGAATCGTTGCAATTGATGTTCGATCCCGAAGAGAGGGAAGGGATCTTCGTAAAGTGGGTTTTTACGATCCGATAAAGAACCAAACTTATTCAAATGTTTCCGCTATTCTATATTTCCTTGAAAAAGGCGCTCAACCTACAGGAACTGTTCATGATATTTCAAAGAAGGCGGAGGTATTTAAGGAATTTCGAATTAATCAAATGAAATTAATGAAATAAAAAAAAAATATCTTCTCTTGATATGAGACAGATAGAAAAAAGATTGAGTGAATAGATGAAATAACTGGGAAATTGTGGGATTACCATCAATCAGATGGTTTTCGTTGGGACTCCACCAACAAACAAAAGGTCAATCTTGCTTATTATACCTCTATTGAATAAATATTGAATAAACCCGACATTTTTTTCCTACCGGAATTCCTTATTTATTTCCCCACTCATACTTCATCCCTTATCTATGTTGTAGTGTCACTCCAACACAAGTCCTTGTTTTATTTATTGAATTGGTTTTCTCAACATTCAATTCATATTGACAATGGTGTATCGAACAAATATAATTCGATCGTGGATAAATAGATCTATTTATCGGCATTTCATAAGTTTGTTTCTTTATTTCACTCAAACGATGGGTTCGTCAATTTCGTTGTGACATCAAGAAGTATCTTAGTTAATATAATGAAAAAAAAAAAAATAGAGTATGGATAGTCTATCCATTTTTACATCTATTTAGATTTTCTCTATAATTTATCCCAAAATCAGTTGTATTTTCATCTGATCTCTGTTCATTTTTATGTTCACAATTGATCATCAAATCTTTCTTTTTGATCTGTTGCTAGTTCAATGTTTTGACGAGGTCGGGCAATCGAATCTCTTTATTTGTTTTTTATTCCGATCGTATCTACACACCCGATTTATATGGGTTGCTAACTCAACGGTAGAGTACTCGGCTTTTAAGTGCGGCTATGGTCTTTTACACATTTTGATGAAGCAACGGATTCGTCCATACCATTGGTAGAGTTTGTAAGACCACGACTGATCCTGAAAGGGAATGAAAGGAAAAAACAGCATGTCGTATCAATGGAGAACTCTTAGAATACTTCATCCTTAACGGATCAATACAAAATCTTGTTTTGATTCTTTTCTTGGAAAGGGGTCAAATCAATTCAAGTTGGGTCGAGTGAATAAATGGATAGAGCCCTATAGCTCCAATTATAGGGAAACCAAAAGCAACGAGCTTCTGTTTGTTCTTAATTCGAATGATTACCCGATCTAATTAGACGTTAAAAATAGATTAGTGCCTGATGTGGGAAAGGGTTCTCTTGTGAGTGGATCATCAATTCCTTTTTTTTCATGAATCCTAACTATTCTCTATTATGTTCTCTATTATGTAGTGGAGACGAATGTGTAGAAGAAACGGTATACTGATCAAAATTCATTATTCCAAAGTCAAAAGAGTGATCGGGTTGTAAAAATAAAGGATTTCTAACCATCTCTTGTAACTATAACGAACATAAAAAAATTGGATGGAAATAGGATCCGTTGATTGTCCTTTCCGGCTCCGGGGTATCTATTCTTTTCTTACTATATACCTTGTTCTGACCGTATCGTACTATGTATTATTTGATAACTCAAGAAATCCCCCATTTGGTTCAAGTGTAATTTCAAATGGAAATGGAGGAACTACAAGGATATTTAGAAATAGATGGATTTCGGCAACAATACTTCCTATATCCGTTTCTATTTCAGGAATATATCTACGCGCTTGCTCATGGTCATGCTTTAAATGGATCGATTCTTTATGAACCGGTGGAAAATTTAGATCATGACAATAAATCCAGTTCACTAATTGTGAAACGTTTAATTACTCGAATGCATCAACAGAATCGTTTGATTATTTCGGTTAATGATTCTAATCAAAATCGATTCGTTGGGCACAACAATCATTTTGATTCTCAAATGATATCGGAGGGTTTTGCAGTCGTTGTGGAAATTCCATTCTCGCTGCGATTGGTATCTTCCCTAGAAGAAAAAGAAATAGCAAAATCTCATAATTTACGATCTATTCATTCAATATTTCCCTTTTTCGAGGACAAGTTATCACATTTAAATCATGTGTCAGATATACTAATACCCCGCCCCATCCATCTGGAAATCTTGGTTCAAACCCTTCACTCTTGGATACAAGATACTCCTTCGTTGCATTTATTGCGATTCTCTCTCTACGAGTATTGGAATTCAAATAGTCTCATTACTCCAAAAAATTCCATTTCCCCTTTTTCAAAAGAGAATCAAAGATTCTTCTTGTTCCTCTCTAATTCTCATTTATATGAATGTGAGTTCATATTCATTTTTCTCCGTAAACAACCCTTTCATTTACGATCAAAATCTTTTGGATCCTTTCTTGAGCGAACACATTTCTATGCAAAAATAGAATATCTTGTAGTAGTACTTTGTAACGATTTTCAGAAAACCCTATGGTTGTTCAAAGATCCCTTTATGCATTATGTCAGATATCAAGGAAAATCGATTCTGGCTTCAAGGGGGGCTCATCTTCTGATAAAGAAATGGAAATTTCACCTTGTCAACTTTTGGCAATGTCATTTTGACTTGTGGTCTCAACCGGCCAGGATCCATATAAAGCAATTATATAATCATCCCTTCTATTTTCTGGGCTATCTTTCAAGTGTACGACTAAACTCTTCGGTGATAAGGAGTCAAATGCTAGAGAATTCGTTTCGAATAGATACTGCTATTAAGAAATT